ACATTCAAAGACCCCCTTTTACCATTAGAAAGAACTTGTTTCAGTTGCATATCATAAGGGATTCTAACAACTGCTTCAAATACAGTATCGGGAAGCACCGCTTGCGGAACCTCAATATCCACGGGCTTATTAGCTAAATGGCAATTGGCGCATACAATACGCCCGGTTGCTTCTCGTGGATTTTCATAACTCTGTTGTGCAAAAATGGGATATGCGTGTGAAATAGATGTCCAAGTTATTACATATATCAACATCGCGATCGAGACAGACATGGATCGCGTCATCTGCTCCTTTACCCAAGAAAAGATATTTCTATTTTGCATGGTCCAATCATTGATCCCGAAAATTTCTACAATAAATTAGGTAGGTTGCTAGTAAGTATAGTTTCCTATCCACGATTCTGCTATTTACTGGAATAATTTCACTGTAACACAGGAAAAATTCCCTGGATGAGTAGAAACATAAAGAGTGGGTAAAATTTTTAATGGTTTGTTTTGTTTATGGGCGAAGTAACAAACATTAGAATTGGATTCATATTAATTCATATTAGTGGATTATTTTTTAGTCATTCATTGAATGATAAATCACTACAAGTGAGGGAGATACACGATTTAAATAACGGAAGATCCAATATTTAAAAATGGTATCTAGAATGACTGGAAAAGTGGAAACAAGACCAGATATAATTTGATCATTATGAGAAAATCCAAAATCCTTGTAGACAAAACCAATCATTAGTTCCCAACCATGAGGCGAATGGAATCCAATACATAAATCAGTTAACAAAAGAATAGAAAAGGCTTTTATTGTGTCGCTTAAATTATAGAGAAATTCCCTAACCCAAGAATTAAGAATGACAAGTTCTTCATTACCCAGAATAGAATAACCACTTAGAATAGCAAAACTTATTATATTTGTCGAGAAGTGCAAAATGGTATGGATATGATCCTCATTGTGCATCTGGACCAATCGTATCGTTTCTTTGTGGATTCCTATACGAAGCTTTTGTATCTGCGTCTCCGGGTACTCCTTTATCATTTCGTCCAAAAGAAAGAGTTCTTCTAATTCTATGAATTTTTCTAGAACGTTCTTTTCTTGAATATCATTCAAAAAAGCTTCGGATTGACTAGTATTCCACCAATTAATAACCCAAGATTCCAGACTTTTATTAAATGAGAAAGAGATCCACCAAGGCAAAAATACTATAGATGCAAGATATGGAAGAAGGGGAGCGAATGCTTTCTTTTTTGTCATTTTGAATCAAATAAGTGAATTGTTAATGAAGCGGCTTCTTAGCTAGACTCTATCCAATCTGGTATTTTTATGAAACACGAGTGCTATAATATAACAAAGAGGATTCAATTACTGAGCCCCTTCCCCAGTGTGGGGAAACGTGCATTCTTTAGTTCATTTCAAAATACTTCAATTGGTACGCGCAAGAAATAGGCCAATTCAGCAGCTTTTTGTTCAATTTCTCCTGGAGTCAAATTTTCATCAGTACGAGTCAGCGGAAGGGCCCCCTGACCCCTGATTTCCATATAAAGTACACGACGAGGATAAAGACCCTCTTTAGCCTCTATTCTAATCGACTGGATATCTCTCATAAGAAATCGAAGGAAGATGCGACGATTTCGTCCAGGGAATCCCCAACGAAAAATACAAACTATTCCCTCTTTTCTATCGAATTGATCATAACCACTACCTACATTCCACCAAATTGTGCACCACAAATAGGAGCTAATGAACATACCTGCGATCCCATAGAAAGACATCACGATTCCCTGTGGAAAAAAAATGATTTGCTGAGACGGAAATAAGGATATCAGATTCCGACCAAGATAACTAGAAGTTCCAACCAACAGGAATCCTAGTGAACCTAAAAAAAGGATACAGGCCCAGAATAAATTACTCGTTTTTCGAGATCCCGTTATAAGTTCTATCCATATACGTTCTGATCGCCAGTTCATACTAGATCCAGTTACATTTTATTGGAATTGAGAAAATAACCCAAATGAATTTGACTTTCTGTTTTTGTTCCCAAAGTAACTCTCATCAACTAGCACTATTATGATATGTATAAATCATTAGGAATAATTCATAGAATCCGTTCGATAAAAAAAACAACCCCGCCATATGACCGACTATAGAAATATCCGTACATATAGATACATTAACTTTCCTTTTCAGGCATCTGCCGATCCATTTGAAAATAGCTATAATGCATTTATATGTATATCCATATATAGGATATAGGGTTTTCACGCGCATAACCGCCTTTCACTTATGTGTGTTTGGAAGAAGCCACGGGTTGTACCATATTCCAATAAAATAAATGGATATTCATATTATGATCCAAGTCAAATTATTAAAAAAAAATTCATGAGATTTGGTCCTAGACAATCTTGTTTTTTTGAACATGAATAGATAAAGAAGCCATTGCAATTGCCGGAAATACTAGGCCCACTAAAGGCACAAAAAAAGAGGGGAAGTTGAAAGTTGCCATAGACTAGATACCTCGATTTAATATTTGTACCTGTTATAAAGATATCTTATGATAAGTATATCGATTATAAGTATATAATAATAGGTACAAGAAATATAGAATTAAATAAGTGTACCCATTCCCCTTTCCTTTCTATTTTTTATTCTTGTTCTTTTCTACTTATCTTCTAATAAAAAACAAAGGCGTTTCTTACAAGTTCGCAAAGAATTGGATTTATAATGAACCCGATCCGCGGCAGATTCCTAGTAAAATAGGAATGGGAATTATCGGGGGATATAGAAAAATACAGGATTTCAATTCTATATTTTCTATATTTGAATTATTCAATATCTATAATAAAGAAAATACGTAAGAAGGAAACATTCATTTTTTCTTTTCCTAATTTTAAGGAAGGGAAGAAAGAATTAACTCTTTTATCCTGTTGATAGAGTCTTCTCGATCACTAATCATGAATAGAGATAAAAAATAGATCTGGAAAAACTAATAAGAAAATAAAAGTAATTATCCGAAACTTCTGATCCTTTATACTAGATCTTATGCCCTCAAATAAGCCCCCGTTCTTCGGTTTTTACTTTAGATTACAATAGATTACAATTACAATAAACTAAATACGAATTTTATTCACCAAAAATAAAGAAACGAATTTCATTTTAATGTTCTACTTGTTGGTTTAATTTGTATTCACGGGAAAGAAACCGTGAAGTTGAAATAACTCGCTCAGAACACCTTTTAAAGGATTACGTGGTACGATTGGGTCGAATAAGCCTTTATGGAATAAATACTCAGCCGCTTGTGAACCATCAGGTACTGTCTTATTCAATGTTTGTTCAATTACTCTTTTACCCGCAAATGCAATGTAGGCATTAGGTTCGGCAATAATAATATCTCCTAACATACCAAAACTAGCGGTAACTCCACCGGTTGTAGGAGATGTAAGGATGGATACATATAATAACTTTTTATTTGATTGATAATTATATGAAGCGGAAGATATTTTTGCCATTTGCATCAAACTCAAACTGCCTTCTTGCATACGCGCTCCCCCGGAAGCACACACTATAATAACAGGTAGAGATCTATCAGTAGCATATTCGATCAAACGGGTTATTTTCTCGCCTACTACGGATCCCATACTCCCCCCCATGAACTGAAAATCCATAACCCCAATTGCTATTGGAATACCTTTTAATTGACCTATGCCTGTTTGAACAGCCTCGGTTAACCCTGTCTTTATTTGATAAGAATCAATACGATCTTTATAAGGCTCCTCCTCCGAATGAAATTCAATGGGGTCCACAGAAACCATGTCGTCATCCATGGGAGCCCAAGTGCCTGGATCAATCGAAAGTTCGATTCTATCTGAACTACTCATTTTCAAATGATATCCACATTGTTCACAAATATTCAATTTTGATCTCAAAAACTTCTTATAATTTAATCCATAACAATTTTCGCATTGAACCCACAAATGCCTGTATTTTTTATTTATATCGAGATCATTATATTTTCCTCGCATATGGGAATCGCTTTCGTGGGAATCACTTTCATGCGAATTGCTTTCATGGGAATCACTTTCATGGGAATCACTTTCATTTGCACTAGTTTTTATATTGGAACTTGCAATGCCAATATCATTTACGTTTTCATTACAAATGTAACTATAAATATAGCTCTTACTGTAATTTTCACTATCACTTGAAATGTAACTATTAATACTGATTTCAGAATAAAGATAATTGTCAATGCATCTAGTAATGTGATTATTCCAACTATATTTAGTATCATACATGTAATGATCATAGTAGTGATTGGCACTCGTGGGCCCATTATTCAGATAACTAGAATTAATATAACTCGAAAAAGACCGTTCTAGTTCACTTAGAAACGAATGATCGTTGTCAATCTCAAAAATATGATTTTCAATATCAAAATATATGGAATAATTGTCACCATTACTATCCCTAACTAAAAAAGTGTCATCAGAGATGAAACTCCGAATGCCCCTGACATCGAATAAACGATCAACATTATCGCAACGGGAGCTCTCACGCTCCCCCCAATTATGAATGTTTTTATCTATAACGAGGTCTTCACTTCCATTAGTATTTCCAATAGGACCAATATCATCCATTGCCTTACTTATCCCACACCTGAATTCTAACCCCTCCCTATTAAACAACATCAAATTGAATCGCCAGTTTTCCTTTTCCATAGAGCCTTCCTGCCCCCTATTTGAATGAAAATAAAAATACAATATTATGAATAGTCATTCGATGAATAATCATTTGAATAGTTCCTTTTGGAATAAGCATATAGATCCAATCACTAGGATCATTAACTAATAACGAGTAAGTGTTGAAAAAAAAAAAAGAAAAGAGAGATTTCTCCCATGTCGTATACAAATTTTCATTGAAAAGATCAATATCTTTTCTTTCTTATGAAAACTTCATTTTCGTAGAATTTCTATATCTAGAATTTCGTAGAAGTTTCTATTGCA